CTTTTTGAGCACGTTGATGCTGATGAAATCTCCAAGCCGCCCTATGCTCAGGTTGAGTAGTCAGTCGCCGGCATTATTCATCGGCAGCGAGCAATTTGTCCCCTATAGTCTGAGTATGACCGCCCTCCTTTCTATGAGTGAACGGGATTCTATTCACTAGGATAACTAGGAGTGAATCGATGGTGGATAAAAGAGGATCAGGGACTCATCGGATCGGAAGGGAGACCAACAAGGAATGAATTTCACGATTCGTATGTCGCTCACTGTCTTCGATGAGAAAGGGCCATGTGATAAGCGAAGAACCAGGATTGAATCCTTAGAAATGGGTCCTTTTCCATATAGATTAAAATAGCTTCCTAACCCAGTAACTCAAATAGCTCCAAGATTGAAAAGGCTAGTCCAACAGATAGAATAACGAGCAGCCAATACCAATAAATTTCAGAACTTAGAGGTTGACACTCCAGGACCACTTCCCGGCTTTTCTACCAGCTGACTACTCAGACTTTGCTACTCTTGTATAGCCCGCTTACGCTTAAACAAGGTGGGCATTCTCTTCTCCTTAGCAAAAGCGCATCTTGCACTAATTGCACTAATAGATCTCTGGTTCCAGGGGTTCGGATCGGACCGGCCTACTTTCTTCGGGTACCGGACGTACTCTTTCCCTTATAAGGAGACATTCAGAATCGTCCAAATTGTGTTTTATCGATTCAAATGGCTGTTTTTGATCCTTTCGCCAAGAAAGAGAAGAGGGGGAGGAGTTTAGACTGGTCAGATATCGGAATTTTCCTGGCTCTTTCCCAGAAGCTTCACCCATGGAAATTTCTCAAGGGAGTCGGGTTTAGTATATGGATCCCCGCTCCGTCTTTATGAACCATGGGTTCCAGCGGTTCTGTTCCCTAGTATTCCCGGTAAGGTTATGAAAGAAAGAAGGGGGACTGAGCATGAATCAAGGAAGTCAACGACCTTGCTCACTGTCAATGAAGAAAGTGCCGTGCCTTGTCCATCATCAAGAAGAGATCCAATTACTCCCACTACTGCACCAGCTCCTCTTGTTGGCGGTTAACACTACCTATGTTCTAGTTCTGTCTGGATCGATAGACCGAGGGCACTCTTCCTGTCATTCTCAGATTGATTGGTTTGAGGATTTGTTAGTAGACAAAACATTTCATTTAATTTTAGATCTGAATGTGATGATTTACTTTCTTTCTATTTAGAATAACAACATGTGTTGACCATGACATGTATGTGGGTAATTTTCTTTGGTTATCAGTCTGATCGTGAACAGAACGTTCTGTCTCACTCAGCTTCCTACTTTCATACATAGGCAACCCTGGTGTCCTTATTGCATCAGCACTCCGCCAATGGCTCCTCTGTCAGAAGCATTCGTTTGCACCTCAACCTGCTTCTCAAACTCGGGCAACTTCCGCACCGGCTCTGTTGCCACCGAAACCTGCCACTTTTAAAAAGCAACCTGACAATCGAAAGGTAAACAAGATCATATCATCTTCGGAATAAACAAGATCATCATCTTCATCAGATTCGGGATCAAGAGAAGCCCATGAAGGGGTTGGGTTTAAACGTCTCATGACGCTCTTAACCCATTAATAACCCCCATCGCCCTCGGATTCGTCAAATGCAGACATCCCTTGTCTTGGCTCAAGGTCGTGGTGGTGAGGGACAATTCACTGAGGGTGCTCACGCTCTAGTAGGATAGGAGTCGAGAACTGTCCTTGACGGAAGAAAGCAATTAAATAAAGGGTTCATAGGTGTTGCAACAAGGTGTCGGCGGGGTATTCTCCGAAATTCCCCTTGCCTTGGAAGGAAAGGTCGTCTACCTAGAAGTTCAAGACTTCCCGGTCGTAGCAAGCATTTCAAGAGTGTGCTCCTTCCTATCGATGCTCCTGGACTGGAAAAGAAAGAGACAAAAACCTCTCCTTGAAATAAGAAACAAGTATATAAGCATTCCTATTCCTCTAATTAAGAATTAGAAACCTATGAGTCAGAACCCTATGTTAGAGGAGTATCTAAATCACCCTCGTCGGAATCGAGTGAAACATTTCTACTTGACTTGACTTGTTTCAGGTTGGCACGGATCGATCCGTAATGGGATTACAGTACTGGGAAGAAAGAAAAGGCGAGGTGATCTAAGCTCCTTTTTGTGGTACCCAGGGTCTCCGCCCGCCCTGTCATCATCTGTTGGTGCCTGTCTGGCTGGCTTCGGCTTGCTTTGCAGAACGTTGTTATGATGTAGAGACGACCTTCTCAATCAGAAGGGGGGCAGGCAAAAGCATCTTCCTTTGCAGAAATGCATTGATAAAGAAAGGGCATGGCATCTGTAGAGAACAGAAATGCATGCATTGGTTGATAAACAGCAGATGTAGATAACCTCCTTTCATAGTGTGCTTTTGAAAATAGATATTTTACTCCACAAATGGAGGAAGATTTTCCATACCGTAAAAAGTCGCTCACTGGTTCCCTTGGCTGTGCTATTCCATAGCGCTTCCGCTCCCTTCGATCTTAGTCGTGACAAGCCCACACATTACATTAGGTGTCGATCTCGTAGTCGAGCCTCCTTTATATTTATAGTAGGCCCCCGAGCACCGTCGACTATCGCCTGACCCTGCACACACCCTGAATTTACTCCCTCCCCCAAAACCCTTATAGTGGGGTCAGTCTGATTCATTCACAAAGACTGTAGTGCACAATTCTTCTCTTCGAACTTGGAAAACGTCAAATTGAGCTCCTACCGCTTAGAATGACGACTAGGTACTGAGCCCCTCAGCAAACCCTTGCAAGAAGGACACAAACAAGGAAGAACACGCCCCTTCCTGGAGTGGAAAGACTCCCAATTGGAATCACTCGCTACTGGTGCTTCAGGTGCTTTCCACCGCTCTAAAGTGTGTTTCGTAAGGGGGTAGGCTGCATTATATCGTATAGAGAAGAAAGAAGCAAGACGGACAACAGAAAGTTAAGCAGAAAGTGCTATTATTGGGGTATACGCCCCCCTAGCCCCTACCCCCGGTCTCCGCTCCCTGGATCAACGACTAACGGACGAGGAGAGCTCGACGTGAAAGCTTAATGGGCAAGCGAGACTTCCCTTGGTCTTAAGGGCGTGGAACCCGAAGCGTGAGGTCGCGCCAAAGAGACGATCGACAGTGAGGCCTATCAGAAAGTTCCTTGTTTGGGAGTCAGAGGGAAATTGTCGTGATAATGTGCCTGGGAGTTAAACAACTACAAAGCAAGCTTATTGAAATAGCCCTTATTTGAAAGAGCCCTATAGCTGCTCTACAGTAAGGCCGGCCTGGCCTCTGGGCCGATTCGTCATATTCTCGATCGAGATTTGGGCGTATATGCATCTTTCGCATAATTAAATTCTGCGGACTGCGAGGTGACCTTCGGAGAGGCCTATAAGAACCTAGACAGCAAATGTAGGAGCGGACGGAACGAAACTACACCTGATGCCGCCCGCTATCAAGCGATCAAGTCAGTGGTGTTAAAGTCAGGTGTTCCAGAGGGGCTAATGGTTTTCCCCAGTCAGAAGCATTTTGTGAACTAACACTCTGCACAAAGGTCTCCACCCGGTGATGCTCATTCATGTGGTAGAGGAATGAGAGCTTTTCTAAATCCCCAGGGGAGCCAGCCGAAGATGAAAGGTCCGCGGATCAACCTCAGCAGGTTTGGTTCCAGTTTCTTTGGAGGGAGTCCCACCAATGGGGCTTGGGGTGCGATAGTGCCCTTTATTCCGGGTGACCTGGATAGAGCACTTTTGATCATCTGATTCCGAATCCGCTTATAGAAAATGGGAGGGTGATAAATCAGTGTCCGCAGTCTGACCTGGACCTTGCGCCCTGAGCGCGTTGATGCTATTAGCTATACCCCAAAAAGAAGTGGCAAAAACGACTGACTTTGTTGCAACGGGAACAACTAGCCCAACAATGGGCACTGGTGAAATAGAATCTTATGTTGCAGCTACTTATGCTTTTACATGCTCAAGCGGAACAAAACTGACTAATTTGTATTACGAAACTCAGCTTCTTTCTCAATGCCAAGAACTTCAGGAGCTTAAAAGCATAAATCAAAGTACCTGACTGACGCGAAACACACAGACTGACGGAGCAACTGTGCCACCAGAGATACTCTTTAGTCTACGGTTTATCGAGCTCAGCAGGTACGGGCGACTCAGTCACATGTGCGTGCTCAAAGTGAGAGATTCCCCAAGGGGTTGTTTTTCCACGTTTTGAGTACGACTGAGGGGGCTCAAAGTGAGAAGTTAAGATGAGATTGAGATGCCACTGCGTCGTAGCTGACTCTCCAATCACTGCAAGTGAAAGTCATAGCCCGGCAAGTGAAGATGAGAGAACGTTGCTCTGTCGTCCTCACCACTAGGATCAACTGCAGCATCAAAAGAAGCTAAAGCCGAATCATCAACAGGAGAAGCAGCTAAAGCATTTCTTTCTTTCTGGAAAGCATAGCACTCCCGGTTGAAGCTATTATGATTATTTATTTATTTTATTCCTCCGGTAGCACGCACAGCCTAGACAGAAGAACATTTCTGGACGATACGCCAACCTGTGATTTCAAGTCCCTCCCTCATGACGAGCCACACGCCACCGCTACACAACCGACAGAGTGCTCCGACGGGTGAAGCGATATCGATCGACCAAGGGCTACAGGTTCCAAACCAGAAGATGAAGCTGTGGTGAGGGCAGGCTTGAGTTTACATTTCAAATAAAAATATGAAAAAATCTTCCGAAGTTTGATCCTTCCCAATATGAATGGGTTGACCCTGGTTCAAGTAAGTGCTTTCCAAAATAAAGTATTATCAAAGAAGTACTCGCTTCGTACCTGTCTGCTTATGAAGGATTTTATACTATCTACGAAAAGGTTCGTTCCAGAGGCTCCAACAGAGTGGAGAAAGGTGCGTTGCTTTCGGGAGGGACTGAAATCCTGCTCCCCGCACGCGCACACGAGCGAACCTCTGAGAAAAGTCCAGACATCCATCCTGTCGTTTAGATTACAGACTTTGATAAAAAAGATCCTTCACTCCCATTGAGCACAGATGTTTCAGTACTCTGTAGCTTGGTCGGCAATGACCAAGCCGCGTAGTTTAGAAAGCGTCCTCGCGGATACACCCACCCTCTCAGTCAGCCGACAGCCACACCAGCATATGAAGCGTAAGTGTGAACGTAGGCCAAGAGCTGTAGAACCCGAGCGGCCGCCCACGGGTAAACCATACTATGTTCGCCTTCTTCTCGCTTCCCAAACCTGGATCACTGAAAGGGGCTTGTACTAGTAACCACACCCATGACTCAGCCAAGTTGTTCCCAAACAAGGCCTCCAAAAGACCCGGAGTGAGAACAACTGGAAGAGAATCGGTAGCGGCCTGAAGAAGAAATTTCTAAAAAAGAAGATGTCTCGCAAGGGTCGCGTGATGAAAAGTACCATCAGGTAGATGAGACAAAACCCTCATCGCCCAATCGCGCAAAAGCCTGAGCAAGGATGGCGGAGATCCGCACCTTTCCCTCGAGCTTGACTCCTAGGCGGCCACACTCAGGCCTACTTGTGAGTAGTTCCGGCCCATGGCAGATTGACCAAGAGTGTTCAGCAGCCAGCAAGCCACATTACCACCTTCTTCTTCAGAGGGAAGCACCGGATACACGCACGATTGATTCGAGCTCGAAACATCCACCATTTCCCTCAGTCTCTCGGGATCCGCGAGAGTTAGGAAGGCGGTAGCGTCGAAGGGAAGTTTTTTAAACATAGAAATTTCTATGCCTTGCTGACCGATCCACACCAACCCTTACCTTAATTAAGGGATGCTTTTCTTTTAGGTGTTGGGTCCTGCCTGCAGACCACGAAGGCTGAAAGTCAAACCCCCATCTATAAAGAAGATTATAAGGGCTTGACGATCGAAACCAGGAACATAGCGTCGCAACAAAAAGCTCTAGCGCTCTCCCCTTTGACTTTTTCCGTATGGCTGGCAATCTCCGCGACCCCTTAGGAGCCGCGAAGCCGCCTGGTGCCTAGGCTAATGCTAATGGAGGATAAATCAAGCCTCTTTCTACGCAGTCAATCCACTTGTACAGCGTAAAGCCTCTTATATTAGTCAGGCAGATAGAACTGAACAGGAACCTGTTCACCCCGTTATCCTTCTATGAAAGGCCGGGATTCTGAGAGGTATACCTGATCGAATCAGCGAGACTCACACTTTTGAGGGCAGGAATCCATCCTCTGGCCGTCCACCCCAGAACACCATCCAAAGGTGCGCTTATTCTTTCTGGGCCTTGAATAGCACTCCCGACGCTTGCTTAAGTGCCAGCATCGACTTAGACTCTTTGGGTGTTGAGTGATTTGGCTCAGGGACCTCTGCATCGGACGCCTCAGAGTGTCCAGTAATTTCGGGACTATGTGCCGATCGCTTTATGAATCCCCGTCGAGAGCCAGTGACAATGGTGCTTAGACCTCACCTCGCCAGCCAACCCCAATCATGAAGGGTGACTAACGAGTCCATGGAACATTGAAACAAATTCCCATATACCAGCTGAAGTTGCACTACAAACGTTTGCAATCCAACGGGGGATTCCATCTAACATAGAGGAAGACCAGAGACTAGTCATCGTCAGACTAAACTCAAGCTGTTTGGCTCTTTATAGATAGAGAGCAGACCGAAACAGGCATAACTGTGGTTACGTTATGTCCACTTGGCCAGTGAGAGGGCTTTATAGAATTTTTTTTTTATCATTCTACCACCAACCTGCGTTTTCTTTTTATGAGGCACAAGCAGGATTATCCTGCTCAGGTAGCCTACGTCAGTCTAGTAAGTAGGCGAACAGATAGCTATAGAGTTCTTAATTGAGTACTTCACTTCAGACCAGTAGGAAAGCTCTTTTGCCCTGACCTCCGAAGGAAGAACGGGACAGAAGAGAGAGACCGTTGTCTTGAGAGTGAAAAGCAAGCGCTACCCCCTTTGAAGAAGAAGTTGCCTCGGATGAGGGGGGAGAATATAGACACTGGGAAAGGAATCATGGGAGTCCGCCCCAAGATTGGAATGAGGGGAAGGAATGGAAAGATAAATGGATGGGGAATCCCCCTATGTGCTGAGAATAAGAGGAGCCAACAAACTGAAAGATACCCGCATGGGAGCCTCAAGCCTATGTAATAGTATCAACCCTTAGAAGATAGTTTAGCATCACCCTACCGATGAGTCTGGAGGAAAGACTGGTGAATCAGGCAGCCCCTCTACCTTGAATTCATAACTCGCAAAATGAATTGCATCGACATCTTTGCCCGTGGTCGAATGCCCCTTTCCCACGCCACCAATCGACGAATGCTGAGGAAGGAGTGAATCAACTAATGCAACCAACCACAATACAATACACCACCCGAGCAACTACCCAACACCCGAAAAGGCGGAATAATACCAGGAAGTGACCAAGCAACTCCAAGTGAATAACCCAACCACGACTATCTAACCAACTACCGATGAACTAATCAACAACC